GTTAATGTAGCTTAAAATTAAAGCAAAGCATTGAAAATGCTTAGATGAGCTTGCAAGCTCCATAAACACATAGGTTTGGTCCCAGCCTTTTTATTAATTTTCAATAGAATTACACATGCAAGTATCCGCCCCCCAGTGAAAATGCCCTTTAAATTATTACGTATAACCAAAGGAGCTGGTATCAAGCACGCCCATAAAGCAGCTAATGACACCTTGCAAAGCCACGCCCCCACGGGAAACAGCAGTGATAAAAATTAGGCTATAAACGAAAGTTCGACCTAGCCATATTGCATTGGGTTGGTAAATCTCGTGCCAGCCACCGCGGTCATACGATTGACCCTAGTTAATAAAAAACCGGCGTAAAGCGTGCTAAGATGAACCTTATCCAAATAAAGTTAAGCTTTGACCAAGCTGTAAAAAGCCATAGTCAACATAAAAATAAACTACGAAAGTAACTTTAATTACAACCGATGCACGATAGCTAAGACCCAAACTGGGATTAGATACCCCACTATGCTTAGCCCTAAACTCAAATAGTTCATCAGACAAAACTATTCGCCAGAGCACTACTAGCAATAGCCTAAAACTCAAAGGACTTGGCGGTGCTTTATACCCTTCTAGAGGAGCCTGTTCTATAATCGATAAACCCCGATAAACCCCACCAATTCTCGCTAATACAGCCTATATACCGCCATCTTCAGCAAACCCTAAAAAGGAAGCACAGTAAGCAAAATTATAAAAACATAAATACGTTAGGTCAAGGTGTAGCCCATGAATTGGAGAGAAATGGGCTACATTTTCTAAAACAGAACACAAACGAATACCCTAATGAAAACGAGGGTTAAAGGAGGATTTAGTAGTAAGCTAAGAATAGAAAGCTTAGCTGAACTCGGCTCTAAAGCACGCACACACCGCCCGTCACCCTCTTCAAATCCTTAAGAAAGACTAAACATATTAAACAATACAAAGGCATGAGAAGAGACAAGTCGTAACAAGGTAAGCATACTGGAAGGTGTGCTTGGATTATCAAAGTGTAGCTTAAATAAAGCATCTGGCCTACACCCAGAAGATCTCAGTAATATGTCCACTTTGAACAAATACTAGCCCAATCAACCCAACATAAAACTAAACAAAAACACATAAACCAAAGCATTTACCAGACTAAAGTATAGGCGATAGAAATTATACAATGGCGCTATAGAAAAAGTACCGTAAGGGAAAGATGAAAGATGCATTCAAAGTACAAAACAGCAAAGATTACCCCTTATACCTTTTGCATAATGAGCTAACTAGAAACACTCCAGCAAAGAGAACTTAAGCTGGAAACCCCGAAACCAGACGAGCTACCTATGAGCAGTTTAAAGAACCCACTCGTCTATGTGGCAAAATAGTGAGAAGACTTATAGGTAGGGGTGAAAAGCCTAACGAGCCTGGTGATAGCTGGTTGTCCAAGAAATGAATTTAAGTTCAACTTGAAATTATACCTAAAAGCCCAAAAACTATAATGTAAACTTCAAGTATAGTCTAAAAAGGTACAGCTTTTTAGAAACAGAATTAAATCTTGATTAGAGAGTAAACAGTATAACAACCATAGTTGGCCTAAAAGCAGCCATCAATTAAGAAAGCGTCAAAGCTCAACAATAAAATGTAAATAATACCACAAATCAAAATCAACTCCTAAAAATAATATTGGACTAATCTATTAACAAATAGAAGAAATAATGTTAGTATGAGTAACAAGAAACAAATCTCCTTGCACAAGCTTATATCAGAACGGATAATCCACTGATAGTTAACAACAAAACAAACTAAATCCAAAAATAAAACTTTGTTAAACAAATTGTTAATCCAACACAGGTGTGCATAATCTAAAGGAAAGGTTAAAACAAATGAAAGGAACTCGGCAAACACAAGCCCCGCCTGTTTACCAAAAACATCACCTCTAGCATAACCAGTATTAGAGGCACTGCCTGCCCGGTGACTCACGTTAAACGGCCGCGGTATTCTGACCGTGCAAAGGTAGCATAATCACTTGTTCTCTAAATAAGGACTAGTATGAACGGCTAGACGAGGGTTTTACTGTCTCTCATCTGTAACCAGTGAAATTGACCTCCCCGTGAAGAGGCGGGGATAATGTAATAAGACGAGAAGACCCTATGGAGCTTTAATTAAACAGCTTAAAATTAATCTAATATCAATCTAAAAGAGATAAAAACTAATGACCTAAGCTGTCAATTTTGGTTGGGGTGACCTCGGAGTAAAAAACAACCTACGAGCGGTCAAATCTAGACTAACAAGTCCAGATAATCCGTTAATTGATCCAATGACTTGATCAACGGAACAAGTTACCCTAGGGATAACAGCGCAATCCTGTTCAAGAGTCCATATCGACAACAGGGTTTACGACCTCGATGTTGGATCAGGACATCCCAATGGTGCAGCCGCTATTAATGGTTCGTTTGTTCAACGATTAAAGTCCTACGTGATCTGAGTTCAGACCGGAGTAATCCAGGTCGGTTTCTATCTATTCATACACTTCTCCCAGTACGAAAGGACAAGAGAAGTAGGGCCTACCCCACACAGGCGCCCTCGAATCAATAAATGACCATCCTCTCAATTTAGCCAATTCACAATAATCTTCAATCCTAGACCAGGATCAGCTAGGGTAGCAAAACACGGTAACTGCATAAGACTTAAACTTTTATAACAGAGGTTCAACTCCTCTCCCTAACACTAATGTACATAATCAATATACTAATAATAATTATCCCCATTCTCCTAGCCGTCGCATTTCTAACACTAGTGGAACGTAAAATGCTAGGCTACATACAACTACGCAAAGGCCCAAACATCGTAGGCCCATGAGGCCTACTCCAACCAATCGCAGACGCAGTAAAACTATTCACCAAAGAACCCCTACGACCCCTAACATCCTCAATCGCAATATTCATTATAGCACCTATTTTAGCACTAGCACTAGCCCTAACTATGTGAGTCCCACTACCAATACCACACCCACTAGTAAACATAAACCTCGGAGTACTATTTATACTAGCCATATCAAGCCTCGCTGTATACTCTATTCTATGATCAGGATGAGCCTCTAACTCCAAATACGCCCTCATCGGAGCACTACGTGCAGTAGCCCAAACTATCTCATACGAAGTAACACTAGCAATTATTCTACTATCCCTACTGCTAACAAACGGATCATTCACGCTCTCCACCCTAATCATCACCCAAGAAAAACTATGACTACTAGTACCCGCATGACCCTTGGCCATAATATGATTCATCTCAACCCTAGCCGAAACCAACCGAGCACCCTTCGATCTAACAGAAGGAGAATCCGAACTCGTATCAGGCTTCAATGTAGAATACGCAGCAGGTCCATTTGCACTTTTCTTCCTGGCTGAATACGCAAATATCATCATAATAAATATCCTATCTGTAACACTATTCATAGGAGCCTTCCACGACCCCTACATCCCAAGCCTTTACACAACCAACTTTGTAGTAAAAACACTAATTTTAACCGCCCTATTCCTATGAATCCGAGCATCCTACCCACGATTTCGCTACGACCAACTAATACACTTACTATGAAAAAACTTTCTACCACTAACACTAGCACTCTGCATATGATATGTATCAATACCAATCGCCATATCAAGCATTCCTCCCCAGTCATAAGAAATATGTCTGATAAAAGAATTACTTTGATAGAGTAAGTAATAGAGGTTCAAATCCTCTTATTTCTAGAAAAACAGGTATCGAACCTGCATCTGAGAACTCAAAAATCTCCGTGTTACCAACTTACACCATAATCTATAGTAAGGTCAGCTAAATAAGCTATCGGGCCCATACCCCGAAAATGTTGGATTATAACCTTCCCGTACTAATAAACCTCATCATATTCGCCATCCTAACAACCCTATTCCTAGGGACTATACTTGTCCTAATCAGCTCCCACTGATTAATAATTTGAATCGGCTTTGAAATAAACATACTAGCCATAATCCCTATCCTAATAAAAAACTTTAATCCACGAGCCATAGAAGCAGCCACAAAGTATTTCCTAGTCCAAGCCACCGCATCCATACTACTAATACTAGCCATCACCCTTGACCTAATAGCCTCCGGACAATGAACAATTATAAAAATACACAATACCCTACCATCAGCTATCATCACCACAGCCATAGCCATAAAACTAGGAATAGCCCCTTTCCACTTCTGAGTGCCAGAAGTAACACAAGGAAGCCCATTATCATCAGGCATATTACTCTTAACTTGACAGAAAATCGCACCTATATCAATCCTATACCAGATCATACCTACAATTAACACAAACATACTAGCAACTATAGCCGCACTCTCAATCCTAATCGGGGGCTGAGGAGGCCTAAACCAAACCCAACTACGAAAAATCATAGCGTATTCCTCAATCGCTCACATAGGCTGAATAGCAATAATCATAACATATAACCCTGACATCGCTATCCTAAACCTCCTAATCTACATCACAATGACACTATCCATATTCACAATCCTACTATATAACTCATCAACAACAACCCTATCCCTATCCCACCTATCAAATAAAACACCACTAATCACAGTACTCGCACTCCTAATCCTAATATCACTAGGAGGTCTCCCTCCACTAACCGGATTTATACCTAAATGAATAATTATCCAAGAACTTACTAAAAATAACATAGTAATACTACCAACAATTATAGCAATTACAGCCCTACTCAACCTATATTTCTACATACGCCTGGCATACTCCACAGCACTAACCATACTCCCAACTACCAACAATATAAAAATAAAATGACAATTCGAAACAACAAAAATTATAAAACTAACCTCACCCCTAATCATCCTTTCCACAATAGCACTCCCATTAACTCCCATTATGTCAATCCTAACCTAGAGACTTAGGTTACACAGACCAAGAGCCTTCAAAGCTCTAAGCAAATATAAACTATTTAGTCCCTGATCTAAGGACTGCAGAAATTCAACCTACATCACCTAAATGCAAATCAGGCACTTTAATTAAGCTAAATCCTTACTAGATTGATGGGATACAAACCCACGAAACTTTAGTTAACAGCTAAAAACCCTAATCAACTGGCTTCAATCTACTTCTCCCGCCATGAAGAAAAAGTGGCGGGAGAAGTCCCGGCAGAATTGAAGCTGCTTCTTTGAATTTGCAATTCAATATGTAATCACCTCAGGACCTGGTAAGAAGAGGACTTTAACCTCTATGTTCAGATTTACAGTCTAATACTTATTCAGCCACCCTACCTATGTTCACTTATCGTTGACTATTTTCAACAAATCACAAAGACATTGGCACACTATACCTCTTATTCGGCGCCTGAGCTGGAATGGTCGGCACTGCATTAAGCCTACTAATTCGCGCTGAGCTAGGTCAACCTGGGACTCTCCTAGGAGATGATCAAATCTACAATGTAATCGTCACCGCACATGCATTCGTAATGATCTTCTTTATGGTCATACCAATTATAATTGGTGGCTTTGGAAACTGACTAGTGCCCCTAATGATTGGAGCTCCTGACATGGCATTCCCCCGTATAAATAACATAAGTTTCTGACTACTCCCCCCTTCCTTCCTACTCCTCCTAGCCTCTTCCATAATTGAAGCTGGGGCCGGGACAGGATGAACTGTATATCCTCCCCTAGCAGGAAACTTAGCACATGCAGGAGCATCAGTAGACCTAACCATTTTTTCCCTCCACTTAGCAGGTATTTCCTCAATCCTAGGGGCTATTAATTTTATCACAACTATCATCAACATAAAACCCCCAGCAATAAACCAATACCAAACTCCACTGTTCGTGTGATCAGTCCTAATTACAGCCGTACTTCTACTACTATCTCTACCCGTACTAGCCGCCGGCATCACCATACTACTAACCGATCGCAACCTAAATACAACCTTTTTTGACCCTGCTGGAGGGGGGGACCCTATCCTATATCAACACCTATTCTGATTCTTCGGACACCCCGAAGTATACATCCTAATTCTCCCTGGCTTTGGAATAATTTCTCACATCGTAACTTACTACTCAGGAAAAAAAGAACCTTTCGGATACATAGGCATAGTATGAGCAATGATGTCCATTGGCTTCCTGGGCTTCATTGTATGAGCACACCACATATTTACAGTAGGAATAGATGTTGACACACGAGCTTACTTCACATCAGCTACCATAATTATTGCAATCCCAACAGGAGTAAAAGTATTTAGCTGACTAGCAACCCTACATGGAGGGAACGTAAAATGAGCTCCCGCTATACTATGAGCCCTGGGCTTTATCTTCTTATTTACAGTTGGGGGTCTAACTGGCATCGTATTAGCCAATTCATCCCTAGACATTGTCCTTCATGACACCTACTACGTAGTAGCCCATTTCCATTACGTCCTCTCTATAGGAGCAGTCTTCGCCATCATAGGAGGCTTCGTCCACTGATTCCCACTATTCTCAGGATACACTCTCAACAATACATGAGCAAAAATCCACTTTACAATCATGTTTGTAGGAGTAAACATAACTTTCTTTCCCCAACACTTCCTCGGACTATCAGGGATACCTCGACGCTACTCAGACTACCCAGATGCTTACACAATATGAAACACTGTGTCCTCCATAGGATCCTTCATCTCACTGACTGCCGTAATGCTCATAGTCTTCATGATCTGAGAAGCCTTCGCCTCTAAACGAGAAGTTCTTATAGTAGAGTCAACAAACACTAACCTTGAATGACTACATGGCTGCCCACCACCCTATCACACATTTGAAGAACCTGCCTTCGTAAACCTAGTCAAAACAAGAAAGGAAGGAATCGAACCTCCAAACAATGGTTTCAAGCCAACATCATAGCCTCTATGTCTCTCTCAATCACAGAAGTATTAGTAAAATTTACATAACTTTGTCAAAGTTAAATTATAGGTTTAAGTCCTTTATACTTTTATGGCACACCCCCTCCAACTAGGCTTCCAAGACGCCACATCCCCAATTATAGAAGAACTACTCCACTTTCATGACCATACACTAATAATCGTATTCTTAATTAGCTCTCTAGTACTATATATTATCTCCCTCATGTTAACAACCAAACTCACTCACACAAGTACAATAGATGCTCAAGAAGTAGAGACTATCTGAACCGTCTTACCTGCAATCATCTTAATCCTAATTGCCCTGCCCTCCCTACGCATCCTTTACATAATAGACGAAATCAACAACCCTTCCCTAACTGTAAAAACAATGGGCCACCAATGATACTGAAGCTACGAATACACAGACTACGAGGACTTAACTTTTGACTCATACATAATCCCAACCCAAGACTTAAAACCTGGAGAACTTCGACTTCTAGAAGTAGACAATCGACTCGTACTACCCATGGAAATGACTATCCGCATGCTAATTTCATCTGAGGACGTCCTACACTCCTGAGCCGTCCCATCTCTAGGCCTAAAAACAGACGCTATCCCTGGACGTCTAAACCAAACGACCTTAATATCAACTCGGCCCGGCTTATTCTATGGACAGTGCTCAGAAATTTGCGGCTCAAACCATAGCTTCATACCAATCGTTCTCGAACTAGTACCCCTAAAAACATTCGAAGACTGAACTGCATCCATACTGTAATCCATTAAGAAGCTAGTAGCACTAACCTTTTAAGTTAGAGATAGAGAGTATACCTCTCCTTAATGACATGCCTCAGCTAGACACCACAACATGATCTATCACAATCATATCCATGATCCTAACCCTATTCATTCTATTTCAATTAAAAATTTCCAAAAACCACTACCCCCACGACGCAGAAGCTTCAACAAAACTATACTATAAAACACCCACCCCTTGAGAAAAAAAATGAACGAAAATCTATTCGCCTCTTTCATTACCCCAGTAATAATAGGAATTCCTATTGTCACAATCATTATCATATTTCCAATAATCCTCTTCCCAACATCAAAACGACTAATTAACAACCGTGTCGTATCCATCCAACAATGGCTCCTGAAACAAACATCCAAACAAATAATAAGCATCCACAACTACAAAGGACAAACCTGAACCCTAATATTAGTAACACTAATTATTTTCATTGCATCCACAAACCTACTAGGCCTATTACCCCATTCATTTACACCCACAACCCAACTATCAATAAATCTAAGCATAGCCGTCCCCCTATGAGCGGCTACTGTAGTCACAGGATTCCGACACAAAACAAAAACATCTCTAGCCCACTTTCTACCCCAAGGCACACCAACCCCTCTTATTCCAATATTAGTAATCATTGAAACAATTAGCCTACTAATCCAACCCATAGCACTCGCAGTACGACTAACCGCTAACATTACTGCTGGTCACTTACTAATACATCTTATTGGAAGCGCAACCCTTGCTCTAATATCAATTAACCTCACCGTGGCCACAACTACATTTATCATCCTGGTCCTACTTACAATACTTGAATTCGCAGTCGCACTTATTCAAGCATACGTATTTACCCTCCTAGTAAGCCTTTACTTACACGACAATACATAATGACCCATCAAACCCACTCCTATCACATAGTAAATCCAAGTCCTTGACCCCTGACCGGGGCCCTATCTGCCCTACTAATAACATCAGGCCTAGCAATATGATTCCACTTCAACTCTACAAAATTACTACTCCTAGGACTAACAACAAACTTCTTAACAATATACCAATGATGACGCGACATTGTACGAGAAAGCACCTTCCAAGGTCACCATACGCCCACAGTACAAAAAGGACTACGATATGGTATAGTCCTCTTTATCATCTCAGAAGTATTCTTCTTCGCTGGCTTTTTCTGAGCATTCTACCACTCAAGCCTAGCCCCTACTCCCGAGCTAGGAGGATGCTGACCTCCTACTGGCATTAATCCACTAAACCCACTAGAAGTCCCTCTACTCAATACGTCAGTTCTTCTAGCCTCGGGAGTATCAATTACTTGAGCACATCACAGCTTAATAGAAGGCAGCCGAAACCACATAACCCAAGCACTACTAATCACAATTCTCCTAGGTATTTACTTCACATTACTGCAAATTTCAGAATACTATGAAGCACCCTTCACAATCTCCGACGGCGTATATGGCTCCACCTTCTTCGTAGCAACCGGATTCCACGGCTTACATGTCATTATCGGTACCTCCTTCCTAATTGTATGCATACTACGACAACTAAAGTACCACTTCACATCAAACCACCACTTCGGATTTGAAGCTGCTGCCTGATACTGACACTTCGTAGACGTAGTATGACTATTCCTATATGTCTCTATCTACTGATGAGGTTCCTGTTTTCTAAGTATGTACAGTACAGTTGACTTCCAATTAACAAGCTCTGGTCAAAGCCCAGAAGAAAACAATAAACCTCCTTTTAGTAATAATAACCAATACCATACTAGCATCCCTACTCATATTAATCGCCTTCTGACTCCCCCAATTAAATACATACTCAGAAAAAATCACCCCATACGAATGCGGATTTGACCCCGTAGGATCAGCACGGCTACCATTCTCCATAAAATTCTTCCTAATCGCTATCACATTCTTACTATTCGATCTAGAAATCGCACTACTTCTACCACTCCCATGAGCATCACAGACAAACAACCTAAGCACCATGCTCACAGTAGCCCTAGCACTTATCTCACTGTTAGCAATCAGCCTAGCCTATGAATGAACACAAAAAGGTCTAGAATGAACCGAATATGATAGCTAGTTTACACAAAATAAATGATTTCGACTCATTAGATTATGATTTACTCATAGCTATCAAATGTCCCTAATCTACATCAACACAATACTAGCATTCACTATCTCTCTAGTGGGAATATTAATATACCGATCACACTTAATATCATCATTACTATGTCTAGAAGGCATAATATTATCCCTATTCGTAATAATCACCACTACAATCCTAACTAACCACTTCACGCTAGCCAACATAGCGCCCATCATCCTCCTCGTACTGGCAGCATGTGAAGCTGCCTTAGGCCTCTCCCTACTAGTACTCGTATCTAATACATACGGCACAGACTACGTGCAAAACCTAAACCTACTACAATGCTAAAACTAATTACCCCTACAATCATACTAATCCCCCTGACATGACTATCAAGTAAAAACATACTATGAATTAATATCACATCATACAGCATACTAATCAGCTTAACATCCCTAATCACCCTGGGCCAACATAACCACGGCAGCATAAACTTCTCAACCACTTTCTTTTCAGATCCCTTATCAGCACCTCTAATTGTACTAACAACATGACTCCTTCCCCTAATATTAATAGCCAGCCAAACCCATATCTCTAACGAACCCATAAATCGAAAAAAACTATACATCACCATACTAATCACCCTTCAAGTATTATTAATTATAACATTCACCTCCTCTGAATTCATCTTATTCTACATCCTCTTTGAAGCAACACTCGTACCAACCCTAATCATCATCACACGATGAGGAAACCAAGCAGAGCGACTAAATGCAGGATCCTACTTCCTCTTCTATACAATAGCAGGATCACTCCCCCTTCTAGTAGTGCTTATATACACTCAAAACGTAACAGGAACTCTCAACATACTAGTATTACAACACTGAGCAAAACCCATAAACGACTCCTGATCAAATATACTAATCTGACTAGCATGCATAATGGCATTCATAGTAAAAATACCCCTCTATGGACTACACCTCTGACTACCAAAAGCTCACGTAGAAGCCCCTATTGCAGGCTCCATAGTACTTGCAGCCGTACTGCTTAAACTGGGCGGATACGGCATAATACGCATCACCATTATACTCGAACCAGTAACAACATCCATAGCGTACCCCTTTCTAATACTATCCCTATGAGGAATAATTATGACAAGCTCCATCTGCTTACGCCAAACCGACTTAAAATCATTAATCGCCTACTCTTCTGTAAGCCACATAGCACTAGTAATCGTTGCAATCCTAATCCAAACCCCATGAAGCTACATAGGAGCTACTACTCTCATAATCGCCCATGGTCTAACATCATCCATACTATTCTGTCTAGCAAATACCAACTATGAACGGATTCACAGCCGAACTATAATACTAGCACGAGGACTACAAACCCTCCTACCCCTAATAGCTGCTTGATGACTCCTAGCAAGTCTGACTAACCTAGCCCTACCACCCAGCATCAACCTAATTGGAGAACTGTTCGTAGTAGTATCAACATTCTCATGAGCCAACACTACCATTATTCTAACCGGAACAAATATCATTATCACAGCTATCTACTCATTATACATGCTAATATCCACTCAACGAAGCAAATACACCCACCATATCAACAATATCAACCCCTCCTTTACTCGAGAAAATACCCTAATAGCCCTCCACATACTACCTCTCCTACTACTATCAATTAACCCCAAAATCATCTTAGGATCTCTCTACTGTAAGTATAGTTTAACAAAACACCAGATTGTGAATCTGATAATAGAAGACCAAAACTTCTTACTTACCAAAAAAGTATGCAAGAACTGCTAACTCCTGCCCCCATACATAAAAATATGGCTTTTTTAAACTTTTAGAGGATGACAGACATCCATTGGTCTTAGGAACCAAAAAATTTGGTGCAACTCCAAGTAAAAGTAATTAACATTATAACATGCTCCTCTCTCATAACACTAACAATACTAATCATACCAATCATAATCACCCCCACAAATATCTACACAAACAAAAAATACCCTCTCCACGTAAAAAACACAGTTGCATTAGCCTTTATAATCAGCATAATCCCCGCAATAATATTTATTTACTCAAATAAAGAAGCTACTATCTTTAACTGACACTGAATAACAGTCCAAACAATAAAACTAACAATAAGCTTCAAAATAGACTACTTCTCCATAACATTCATACCAGTAGCCCTATTTGTAACATGATCCATCATAGAATTCTCCCTCTGATATATAAAATCAGACCCCTACATCAATCGATTCTTCAAATACCTACTAATCTTTCTAACCACAATAATAATCCTAGTATCATCCAATAACATGTTTCAACTTTTCATCGGATGAGAAGGTGTAGGTATTATATCTTTCCTTCTAATCGGCTGATGATACGGACGAACAGACGCAAACACAGCGGCCATACAAGCTGTCCTATACAACCGCATCGGAGACATCGGACTCATCATATCAATAGCATGATTCCTTACAAACCTAAACTCATGAGACCTCCAACAAATCTTCATACTAAACCCCGAAAACACAAACGTCCCCCTAATGGGCTTACTACTAGCAGCTACCGGAAAATCCGCACAATTTGGATTACATCCTTGACTCCCTTCCGCCATAGAAGGGCCAACCCCAGTCTCAGCCCTACTCCACTCCAGCACAATAGTAGTTGCAGGAGTGTTCCTACTAATCCGATTCCACCCCCTAATAGAAAACAATAAAACAATTCAAACAGCAACCCTATGCTTAGGGGCTATTACAACCCTATTCACAGCTATCTGCGCTCTCACCCAAAACGATATTAAAAAGATCGTAGCCTTCTCAACCTCAAGCCAACTTGGCCTTATAATAGTTACTATCGGCATCAACCAACCCCACCTAGCCTTCATACATATCTGCACCCACGCCTTCTTCAAAGCTATACTTTTTATGTGCTCCGGATCCATCATCCACAGTCTAAACAACGAACAAGACATCCGTAAAATAGGAGGACTATTCCATATCCTACCCATAACTACCTCCGCCCTCATCATCGGCAGCCTCGCCTTAACAGGAACTCCTTTCTTAACAGGCTTCTACTCAAAAGACCTAATTATCGAAACCGCTAATATATCTTACACAAACGCCTGAGCCCTAATTATTACACTATTAGCTACCTCCCTAACAGCCGCCTACAGCACACGAATCATCTTCTTCACACTACTAGGACAACCCCGATTCAACACCCTCACCAACATCAACGAAAACGACCCCCTACTAATCAACCCAATCAAACGTCTAATACTAGGAAGTATCTTCGCTGGCTTCCTATTATTCAACAATATCCCCCCAATATCCACACTCCCAACAACCATACCACACTACCTAAAATACACCGCCCTAACCATCACAATCCTAGGCTTCACATTAGCCTTAGAACTATGCAATTTATCCAAAAACCTACACCATAAAAACCCCTCAAACACTTTCAAATTCTCAAACTTACTAGGCTACTTCCCTATCATTATACATCGTTCCTGACCACTATGAACACTAACAGCCAGCCAAAAACTAGCATCACTTATCCTAGACCTAATCTGACTAGAAAACATTTTACCAAAATCAACAGCACACTTCCACATAAAAGCCTCTCTAATAACATCCAACCAAAAAGGCCTAATCAAACTCTACTTCCTATCATTTGCAACAACAATTGCTCTAATCCTCATACTAATCTATTACCTCGAGTAATCTCTATAACAACAACAACACAAATAAACAAGGATCACCCAGTCACAACCACAAATCAAACACCATAACTATAAAGAGCAGCAATACCCACAACTTCTTCACTAAAAAACTCAGACCCCCCAACATCATATGCCGCTCAATCACTCTGATTACTAAAATCAAAAACAACACTCAATCCCTCACCCTTCAACATATATAAAACCAGAACTAACTCCATTACCACACCAAAAACAAAAGCACCAAACACAACCACATTAGATGCCCAAACCTCAGGATACTCTTCAATAGCCATAGCCGCCGTATAACCAAAAACAACCAACATTCCTCCAAGATAAATCAAAAACACCATTAAACCTAAAAAAGACCCACCAAAATTAACTACAATCCCACAACCAACCCCACCAGCCACAACCAAACTAAACCCTCCATAAATCGGAGAGGGTTTTGAAGAAAACCCTAAAAAACTAATCACAAATATAACGCTTAAAATAAACACAATATATGTCATTGTTCCCACATGGACTCAAACCATGACCTATGACATGAAAAATCATCGTTGTAATTAAACTACGGAAACTTAATGACTAACATTCGAAAAACACACCCCCTACTCAAAATCGTAAACGACTCCTTTATTGATCTTCCCACTCCCTCTAACATCTCAGCATGATGAAACTTCGGATCCCTACTAGGAGCCTGCCTAATCCTACAAATCCTCACAGGCCTATTCCTAGCCATACATTACACAGCAGACACATCCACCGCATTTTCATCAGTTACCCATATCTGCCGAGACGTCAACTACGGATGAATCATTCGATATATACACGCTAACGGAGCCTCCATGTTCTTCATCTGCCTATTCATACACATCGGACGAGGCATCTATTATGGATCTTACGCCTACAAAGAAACATGAAACATCGGCATCCTACTCCTATTCGCAGCAATAGCAACCGCCTTCATAGGCTATGTCCTACCATGAGGACAAATATCCTTCTGAGGCGCCACAGTAATCACAAATCTTTTATCCGCAATCCCTTACATCGGATCTAGCCTAGTAGAGTGAGTCTGAGGGGGATTCTCAGTAGACAAAGCTACTCTTACTCGATTCTTCGCCTTCCACTTTATCCTCCCCTTCGCAATCCTAGGCCTTGCACTAGTGCACCTCTTATTTCTACACGAAACCGGGTCAAACAACCCAATAGGAATCGTATCCAACTCAGACAAAATCCCATTCCACCCATACTACACAACCAAAGACATCCTAGGCCTATTCATTATAATCATAACACTAATAGGACTAGCCCTATTTTTCCCCGACTTACTAGGAGACCCAGACAACTACACACCAGCAAACCCCCTTAACACACCACCTCATATCAAACCAGAATGATACTTTCTATTTGCATACGCAATCCTACGCTCAATCCCCAATAAATTAGGAGGAGTGCTAGCTCTAATCCTATCCATCCTAGTATTAGCATTTATCCCACTACTACACACATCAAAACAACGAACTATGATATTCCGACCCCTAAGCCAAACTATCTTCTGACTCCTTGTAACCAACCTCTTAGTACTAACTTGAATCGGAGGACAGCCCGTAGAACACCCCTTCATCTTAATTGGGCAAGTAGCCTCTATTCTTTATTTCACACTAATTCTGGTAGCAATACCAATCGCAGGTATCATCGAAAACAATCTCATAAAATGAAGAGTCTTTGTAGTATATATAAATACACTGGTCTTGTAAACCAGCAAAGGAGCTAACCCTCCCCAAGACTCAGGAAGAAGACAAAAAGCCCTACCGTCAGCACCCAAAGCTGAAATTCTCCATAAACTACTTCCTGCAATATAATTAATAGTCCAACAAGAATTATATAGTATATGCTATGTATAACCGTGCATTAATGGCCTAGCCCCATGCATATAAGCAAGTACATCATATTATTATAGTACATAGGACATATTATGTATAATCGTACATTTATGGTTTAGCTCATGCATATAAGCAGGTACATTATATTATTACAGTGCATAGGACATATTATGTATAATCGTGCATTAATGATCTAGCACATGCATATAAGCAAGTACATATTATCCTTAGAGTACATAGTACATACTATTATTGATCGGACATAGCACATTAAGTCAAATCATCTCTAGTCAACATGCGTATCCCTACCACTGAAGGCCGCCTAATCACCATGCCGCGGGAAATCATCAACACTCTCACAATCGTGTCCCTCTTCTCGCTCCGGGCCCATATAGACTGTGGGGTAGTTAAAGTGAATCTATACCTGGCATCTGGTTCTTACTTCATGTTCATCCTATATCTAACCGCTCATACGTTCCCCTTAAATAAGACATCTCGATGGATTCATTACTAATCAGCCCATGCCTAACATAACTGTGGTGTCATGCCCTTGGTATTTTTTAATTTTCGGGGTGCGAGGTTCAACTGGGTCACCGCCCTTCGAGCAGGTGAATAACTTGCAGATAGACATTCATTGAATATTATTGGTCGTACATACTAACTCTTAGGTGTTATTCAGTCAATGGTTACAGGACATACAGAATTTTACAACAGAATTTTGAGTCGAGCCTACAGAAATCTAAGATCAAAACTGCAGACATCAAAAACACTAAAATATTTAATTTAAATTTATATTTCTAAGTTTGATATATCAAACCCCCCCTTACCCCCCCAAAGCCTCTATGTACTAAACATCTTGTCAAACCCCAAAAGCAAGGATTCATACACAAAGGCACTAAAAAAGCACAAAGTATTACGTAAGCATGTAGACTTACACACTACCAACGCAGCTTTCTGCCTACCCGTAAAATACTTAGATGCTTGAACGTATATGGCTGGAAGGCCACATTATGACTATATCGTGATTTCTGCTAGCCATAATAAAAATAATAAAATATATGATGCAAATATCAATTAATTCTTATAAGTACCCATAGTCCAAACTATTTGCCCCCTATGTATAATAAAATTAAA